GGATTCATAAGTAGTTGTTAACGGGGTTGAAGTTACCAAATTCTGAGGAGTAGGTATCAATTTATGCCTAATTGCTCCGCCTATAGTTCCCTTAACTACATTTTCTAAACGAGCCAGAGCCAAACCGAGCTGGTCTTGTAAAAGATCCGCTACAGAGCGAATACGTTTATTTTTCAAATGATTCATATCATCAAGTGTACCCATGCCAAATTTCATCCCAATCAAATGATCGGCAGCTGCTAATATATCTCGTGGTAACAAAAATATATTGTTCTGAGGTATATTAAGATTAAGTCTCCAGTTAATATTTCGGCGACCAATCCTCCCTAATTCACACCTTTGGTGAAAGAATTTTTTTTGTAATTCCTTACATAAGGATTCAGAAAATATTGGATCCCCACCTACACAAGAAAATTGTTGATAAAACTCCAAAATAGCATTTTCTTTTGACCCAATTTTTTTTTTCTCCTTATCGGTCAAGAAAGATAAGAAAATTTCAGGGTAGCAAACATTCTCTAAAATTTCTCTTAGATTCGAACCCATAGCTGATAATAGAACTAGAATAGATATTTTCTGTTTCCTACTCACACGAGCCCATATTCTTGCTTTTTTATCAATCTCTAATTCTAACCTGCCCCCCCAATCTGATATTATGGTGCCGGTATAGACCGAAATCCCGTTATGATCCAATTCTGACTGGTAATAGATACCAGGACTTTGCAATATTTGATTGATCACAATTCTGTATATTCCGTTGACTATAAAAGTTCCAAGGGAATTCATTAAAGGAATGTTTCCAATAAAAATTCTTTGTTCTTGCATATTCCTACTGGTTTTCCAAATTAATCCCGCGGATACATATAATTCAGAAGAATATGTAAGTGATTCATAGACAGCATCCCGTTCTTTTATCAGAGGTTCTACCAATTGATATGTTTCCACAAATAATTGAAATTCAATTTCGTGATCTATATCTTCAATTTTTGGAAATTTAGAAAGTTCTTCTATTAACCCCTGATCAATAAACCGATAAAACCCTTCAAATTGTATCTGATTTAATCCGGGTATTGTAGATGTTCCCTCTTTTCCATCCCCGAGCATCTTTTTTGAATTTCCCATTTATCCGTTTATTGAAAAAATACCATCCCATCTCTCATTCTTCACCGAATCATATCCATAGAATTCGATCTAGCAATAATGGAATTTCTATTCTGTTTACTGAATCACATGAAATTTTATCCAACTCCAAGATATATGGAATGTATGAAATACGTATGAACGGAGACTAGATTCAATTGGAATTTTTTATAAGAAAGAGATCCAAATGTAACAGAATTGAGAAATACCACTGGAACTTATGGAGTTTTGTAAAGACTAGAAAAAAAGTAATTTCATTTTCACCTATGATATTACATATTCCAATTCGATTGCATACCATTAAAAATGTATTCATGATTGGATCTGTTCGAGCAGATAAACATATAATAAATAGAAAACTTTTTTTTTTTAGTTATTAAAATTTTTTATTATTAAAATAAAAAAGAATGCACAGACACAGATAAGATATATATGTCTCTTTTTCTTCTTTTATTGGGGTACAGTTCTATTTGGGACAGCACATGCTGTGCTCTATCAAAAATTAAACTTTCTTTTAAATGTATTCAACGAAAAATTTAAATACAAAAATTTTTTGAGAATTACTCCTCAAAAGCATCCCTAGAGAGATAAAATACCCCATTATAGAGCTATAGCTCTATAACACAACGTAACGTATGTTCTGATTCTGGGGTTTACATATACTCATCATTACTGTTATAATTGAAATTGAAGAAGATTTTTTTTTTATTTTTTATTGAAAAAATTAAATCATAGATTAGTTATAAATACATTTCTAATGATTTGCTTATATTATTAGAAATAATAAAAATGTAGGTTTTTTTTCAAAAATGGTCATGAATTTACAGTCAATAGTTAATGGTTCTGATTTGTACTGGATTCTATATTTTGTGACTAAAAATCTATATATTTTTTTCGGGGTTGAAAAAAAGGATAAAATTTTAATCTAGTTTATATCGTTTTGGCGGCATGGCCGAGTGGTAAGGCGGGGGACTGCAAATCCTTTTTCCCCAGTTCAAATCCGGGTGCCGCCTCAACAACAGACTTGAAATCCCCTGTTATAACATATAACAAACGTAGGAAAAGACTCTTGATACTTTCTTTATCGTGATTCTAAGCCCCTGGCTCTCGAGGTTCTATTCTCTAACCTAAAGTTTTGCCTATCAGATTCAAGGAAAACTTAAAGTAGTGGAGGGAAATCCGTAAATCTTGACTTTCCACTACTAATTTAGTTCCACTTACTGAGTCTTCAATTAGATTGGATAGCCAGAGGGGGAATAAAATTAATCGTTTTGTAAAGGACCTAAGATACATTGGATACAGACTCATGAAAGTCTCGGAATGCTCAGACATTTAATCAATATTAGATTAGATGAAGAATTGCCTTTATTTTTACTTCCAAAAATAAAAAACGATAAAATAAAGAAAAAGTATTATTCTTTATACATGTGAGTCAGATTCCTTTGATACTTCGAAAAGTGTCTGTTTAGTTGTGTTTACATCTTGTCGATTCTACTAGAAATTCTATAATAAGAATAACTCATTATAAGATAAGTGGATTTTTTGGAGTAGTTCATCAATGGTGACCAAATACCTCTCCCTTTTTTTGACTCTGTACCAGTGATTTCACTATTATTAGTGAACAATAATGGAATAGTTTCTTCATATTCATAGAAATAGGGGACAGAATTCACATGGATATAGTAAGTCTCGCGTGGGCTGCTTTAATGGTAGTTTTTACATTTTCCCTCTCTCTCGTAGTGTGGGGAAGAAGTGGACTCTAGAAGTACTCCTAATTCGGTAATAATCAAACTCTATCAACCTGTATCAATTGTTTTAGTTTTCTAGACCGTTCGGCAGTTTTTTTTTTTTTATAAATTGGATTTATGTTTTGTTTTATTGACTCATTTTCCATTTTTATATCAGGGTTTACACGGTTAACCATTCATGGGGTAACCCCTCTGAAGAAGTTTCCGTCGAATTAGGATTATCTGTATTAAATGGATCAAACAAACAAATGAAATTGAGAAAGTATGTACATACATTTCATATTCTATTTAATTTTTATTGATAAAAAGAAAAAGGAGATATAGGTGGATTCCTTTATATTAAGATATTTAACTTGTATCTTTATACATTCCAATAACCATAATGGCTAGTATGGTAGAAAGAGATCTCTTTCTACCATACTAGCGGGCCCCTTAGGATACTACTGAGTCTAATGCATTCCTTTCATTTAAGACGAGAAATTTAAATCCTTTTTTTTTCATTGATAGTAAAATTGTATTCAAATTAGTCATTTTGACTAACCGTTTTTACGTAAATTATAAGCAAAAAAGCAGTAGGAATGAGAATGAAGAGTGCAGTAGCAATAAATGCAAGAATATTGACTTCCATAATTTTTTTTTTTTTTTTTTTTTATCTCGGGATTTAATCCCATAGAGATGAGAAATCTTTCGCTTGTAAACTCACTCAGATGAATTAGATTTCGATGATATCGAATGAAATAAATATCATGAATAACAATATCGGAGCTATGAAATCGACTCATCGTCAAGAATTTAATAGTATAACATAGGAAGATCTTTTATCCACACCGAATACATAATGAGATTCCTGATCCAATCAAAAAATATTTATTTATGATTATTTTTCCCCGCTTTCTTTTATACAACCTAGTACTTTACTTTACTTGGACAATCATCTGATGAAGTATCATCAAAAAACCCTTTATACTTCGATTGTTTACAAAAAGAGTTTATAAAGAACCTTAAATAAACAATAGAAATCAAATAGAGAAAACAAGTACGAAGTTCAATTTTAAATTTTCAAAAATTTTTAAGGGTCTATCGTCTTTTTGGAAAACAAAAAAGGGGAATGTGATAAAGACGAGTCCCAGTAAAAAAACTAAAATATTCCAAAAAAATAACTATTTAAATTTTCTTACGAGTTTTTTATTCGACATCGACTCTAATCTTTAAAAGGAGCATATTCATTAGGGAAGACTAATTTTATCTTTATTTTTAAAATATCCTCTTTACTTGGTTGGATTCGAACTTTTTTCAATTCCTTTACTTCATAGAAAGAAAAGTATACATAGGTACTCTTGGCAAACGTATTATACGCTATCCTATTACATTTTCCTACACGAGTTAATGGGAGATCAATTGACAAAAAGCAGAAACCCCGTACAGTATCTCTTTCTTGAAGTGTTGAGTGCTCTCAATAATTACCCTAATTTACATATGTCTCTCTACCATAAATAGGTGCTAGTTAAAATATTGGAAATACCCCTTTCTTTTGCTTGATGAAAAAATAAAAATAAAACAAAAAGATAAAAGAAACCATTTTTATCCCCTTGCCCAGAAACAAAAAGGGGAGTTGATGTCTTTTTTTTGAATTCGCCGGGACTGACGGGGCTCGAACCCGCAGCTTCCGCCTTGACAGGGCGGTGCTCTGACCAATTGAACTACAATCCCATGGAAATCAAGTGGGTAGCTTACATATTCCTTCTTATGATTTCATTTTAATCATTTAAATTTTAAATTCAAATTAGTGTTTTGTAACAAAGAAAGTCACAAGTGATATATTGATATCTATACGGATATCACTTTAGTGAGAGCAAGACGGATTACTGTTAATCCTTGCATTATTATCAAATCGATTGATAATCTATTTTTTATTATAAAAAATAGATTATTTTCTCGACTCTGTTTATTAAAGTTTATATTTAAAGGATCCATATCGGGATCCTTAGCAAGATCAAGATCGGAAATTTTTATGGAAAAAAAGTAACTAGACACAAGAAATAAAGAAAAAAGTAAAGTCGAAATATACCCCGAAATTTTACTTTTTTTCTTACCCTTCTCTGTCATTTATGGTCA